CTAACATCTTCTTTTTCTTTACTAACATCTTCTTTTTTTTTACTAACATCTTCTTGTTCTTTACTAACAATTTCTTTTCCTTTACTAACATTTTCTTTTCCTTTCCTAACATTTGCTTTATTTTTCCTAACATTTTGTTTTCCTTTACTAACAATTTCTTTTTTTTTACTAACATTTGCTTTATTTTTACTAACATTTGCTTTATTTTTACTAACATTTTGTTTTCCTTTACTAACAATTTCTTTCTTTTTACTAACATTTTCTTTTTCTTTACTAACATTTTTTTGTTCTTTACTAACAATTTCTTTCTTTTTACTAACATTTTCTTTTTCTTTACTAACATCTTCTTCTTCTTCACTAACAATTTCTTGTCCTTTAAAATTTAAAAGAAGTAATTTGATTGGTCTAACCCACGGTTCCATTTTATATGTCTCCTTAAGTAGCCTCAATTCTGGGAAGAACCAATCTTCATTCTCTATGTGTTCTTCGAATTCGAAGGCGCAGGTGCCTTCATTCATTCCCATCCAATTAAAAAAGCTTTTTTTGTGATTGAGCGGATTGATTTCTTTGATTTCTGTATACTTGTTGATTTCTGGATCCTCTTCGATTTCTGTATCCTTGTTGATTTCTGGATCCTCTTCGATTTCTGTATCCTTGTTGATTTCTGGATCCTTTTTGGGTTTTGTATCCTTGTTGATTTCTGGATACGAACACATCATATCATAAATAAGACCTCTATTCTCAATTATTTCAGAATTATTCTGAGAATTCTTCTTAGAATTATTAGTCCTATGGATCTTAGTAGTTGTATTATAGATCTTAGTATTTGTATTCTTATTCTGGTTAGGATCGATCTTCATCCTCTTCATCCAGGGCTCAAAATTGACTGGACAATTTTCGAGAATCTCCCACTCAAAATCAAAATATTTTCTATAATATTTTCTATGAGAATATTTGCGCTTTCGAGTTCGAGCTCTTTCCATCTCGTCTAGATCTATATAATTCTTTAGATAATTGTTGAGAAAAATATCCTCTGGTATATCAAATATATCAAATAATTTGTCTTTCTGTATGGTGTAATTATAAGAGATCTCTTGGTTCTTATTTACTTGTTTCTTATTTACTTGTAATGGAAATTTATAAATATAGGAGTCCTTCTTAGTTTCAGAATAAATATATTTATATGCTAAAAGATCATATCTATAGTTTTTTTGAAACTTATGATAGTTTTTTTGATTTGTTAATGAATATACTTCAGAATCATTTTGTTTTTTGTAATGAAGTAATGGGTCTTTTTCATATGAATCTCCTTTATTGAAATCTTTATTTTGAGGCGTATGGCGTTGGTTGACTCCATTTCGCCATTTTTGTGGGATTAATAGAGACCATCTAATCTGAGATAAATTGTATTGATAATGACCTCTTAACCAGTTTTTCCATGGATTCGTTCCAAAATTTCGAAGTTTCTTATGCTTTAATTCGGAATGAAATATTCCTTGTCTTTCAAAAGAATCCTTTATTGCAGTCTTAAGAAAAAAAGACGTTCCGCGATATTGAAGAACAGATCTTAACTTATCACTAACTTGGGTTTGTGATAATTTGTAAAATACATATGCTTGTGACAGGGAAGATAAATCTGGCAAGGAAAAAAATTTAAGAAAAATATGTGACGTCCTCTTATTTATATTTTTTATAGTCGAACTAAAGGTAATTCTTTTTTGATTTGTTTCAGTATTGTAAATGTCTTTATCAAAAATTTTTTTTATTAAATTGATTCTAGAAATATTAATGATACATAGAAAGATATCTAGGTATATTTTGTATATTTTTTCAATGAAAAATTTTTGAAAATAATGCAATTTACTTATTAATCGAACATTTCTTCTTTTTACAATTTTCCAAATATTTTTTGGTGATTCTACATTATTATTTTGATTTTTGTTGTTAGTACTATTATTTAGTCCTGGAGTTACTTTTTTTTTTTCTTTTGTAATTCTTTCTATTTTATTTTTGATTGTGCTTGTTCTATTAATCAGATGTTTTATTTTTTCTTCTGAATTTGTCCAAGCTGTAGATTGAATTTGACTAAATGATTCATGAATTATCTCATTGCTGATTATAGAATCTTTTTCTTTTTTAGTTTCACTCGATTCATATACTCCTATCAATTTCAATCTTGGATTTTCTTTTAGTTTTTTTAAAAGTTCTTCTTTTTTTCTTTTTAGAACTAGAACCGTTTTGATAAGCCATTTTATTATTTTTTTTGGGCCTTGTAGAACTAGAACAAATTTTGGTTTTATTCTTTTGTTGAAAACTCTTCTTATAACTCGAAACTCGTTCTTTGTGAATTTGTTTTTGTTCAATATTTTATGAATTGTTTCTTCTAGTTCTTTAAAAATGGGCGTAAAAAAAATGGAAAGGGAAGGGTCGTGTCGGGCAAAACCCAAAGGATATTCAGCTAGTCCCCACATAGTCCTTATAAAAGCAAAATCGCTGCTTTCGTTTTCTCTATCAGCCGCTGTGTGCCAAGGTTTCAAACTAAAAGGACATAAAACTTTGATCTGAAGACCGTTATCGAACCACTCCTCCGGAAATGCTGTGGCTTTGTCGGATACAGAACCACCGCTATAGGTGCATTTAACATGAACCTCTTTCTTCCAGTCCGCTATATCCTCAGACCACTCGGGCTTTTGCAATAATAAGAAACGGACAATATTTTTAGCTATTATCAATGAAGGCAATGCAATATATTTTCTAAAATATGAGTTAAAAAGTAATATACAACCTCTTACTCCCTGCCCATAATATACAAGATTATCCCATTCTTCCGTTGCGTGCCACTGTATCTCTTCTTTTTCGAGATCGTATATTTGTGTGTCTTCGGCGTGCCTTTCCGCTGTCAGTTTGGCTTCGTCTATCTTACTTTTTGTTTTTGTCTGTTCTTTGTTACGTTCGTTAAGAGTCAAAAGGCCCCCTTTTTTGCTTCCAAACCTATGCATCAAACTTTTAATTTTCAAAACAAGGACCTTCGGGTTCACTAACCCCAAATAAATAGACAGTCTACTTTTTAAGAAGCCAAAAAAAAGAGGGGAGTGCGGCCCTATTTCAATCCGTCTTAAAATAAGTCCTCTTTTACGCCTTTGGGAGCTCATAGAACCTTTGATTACCCCCGCATCAAAGTCTGCTTCCCGCGACAGGTCTATCAGAAACAGCTGGGCTTGCTCAACATCAATAATATCAAGGTAGTTCTCAATATCACTAATATCAATATTAGGATCATCATCAGGAGTAGTACTATTTTCATTAGGATCATCATCAGGAGTAGTACCATTTTCATTAGTACCATTTTCATTAGTATTAGTACTATTATCATCAGTCTTTTTTCCTTTTTTAGTAATACTATCCACATTCTCAGGACTATAACGAAGTTTACGTTTAAATGGTGGTGAGAGAATCTCAGACGCGTCCCGATAGGACTCAATGTATGATTCTAGATCTTGTTCTAACTCGGTGAGTAATTTGTATGACCATCGAGGGACTTTTTTAAAGATTTCTTGTTGTCCAAGATATATTCCCATATTATATCTTCTTATTTGCTTTACCCTTTTTTTTTTTCGCTGTTCCCTATCAATTCTTCCTCCCCCTTTTTCCAAAGGATTAGAATATAATTTTTCCAAAGGATTAGAATATAATTTTCCTTCTCTTCTTAGTTGTCGTGTTTTTCTTTTTAGTATCGCTAAGAGTGTCTGTTCATATTTTGGGGAATCGAGAAGGAAACCTGGAAGAAGGGTATCATGAATTTGATTTAGAGCAAGGATTTGGTTAAGTTTAGATTCTAAAGCTCCAATGTTGATTCTTCCACGAGATTTAGAAGTTGCATTCTTTTTTCTTCCACGAGATTTAGAAGTTCCAATGTTGATTCTTCCACGAGATTTAGAAGTTGCATTCTTTTTTCTTCCACGAGATTTAGAAGTTCCAATGTTGATTCTTCCACGAGATTTAGAAGTTGCATTCTTTTTTCTTCCACGAGAGTTAGAAGTTCCAATGTTGATTCTTCCACGAGATTTAGAAGTTGCATTGTTTTTTCTTCTACGAGATTTAGAAGTTGCATTCTTTTTTCTTCTACGAGATTTAGAAGTTGCATTGTTTTTTCTTCTACGAGATTTAGAAGTTGCATTCTTTTTTCTTCTACGAGATTTAGAAGTTGCATTGTTTTTTCTTCTACGAGATTTAGAAGTTGCATTGTTTTTTCTTCTACGAGATTTAGAAGTTGCATTGTTTTTTCTTCTACGAGATTTAGAAGTTGCATTGTTTTTTCTTCTACGAGATTTAGAAGTTGCATTGTTTTTTCTTCTACGAGATTTAGAAGTTGCATTGTTTTTTCTTCTACGAGATTTACGAATTTCATTGTTTTTTCTTTTACGATATTTAGATTCACGAATTTCATTGTGGAGTTTTCTACGAGATTCTAGAATTGCCTTCTCTTCGCTTTCACTAGGTTGATAAGTTTCAGCTTCGAGTCTTCCACAACTATGAATCAATTTTTTGATTCTTCCACGATAGGGCCCATTCAAAAAAGGATCATACATTTTTGGTAAACAGGTTTTTTTCGTTTTATCAGTACAAACCCTAGTCCTTTTTTCGAGTATATCTAGAAAAGGAACTCCCGCGTCTAGAGCCTCAATTCTCTTTATAAACTCATTTTTTAAGTTGTTTTTTTTTTGTTTGTTCTTATAAAGCCAAGCTTTGTCTAGTTTATCAAAGGAGAGTGGTTCTACTGTGGACGAAGATATCCTCCTTTTCATCATTTCCTTAAAAATAGAAAAACTCGGAGGATATGTAAAAGCTATTCTTTCTTTTCCATCACTTCGGCATGTATCAAAAAAATATTGTGAGGCTTCCTTTCTTACAGCCCCCTCAAATCGATTATTTTTTATGTATCGTACTGGACGATTCCATCGGTTAGAATCGAAAAAAGGGAGCGCAAAAACGCTTTCAAA